CGAGCTCCACGTATTCTTGTACAGTCAAAAAGGGGATCGATTCCGTAAAAGATGAGATCAGTAAATGGGAATTCACTGAAATTGAATCTTTGTGAGATCGTCAATAGGGTACCAAGGGTGTCTTTAGAGTATACCGAATCAGTATAGCTATCCTTCTTCTGACACAGCAACGCAATTTCACAATTAGTATCTAAATGGAGTGCTAGAGACTTTCTTTTTTCTTTTATTGTTGCCTGTCGATGTAGTATTCTATACTATTCAATAAAAAAATTTTCAAATTCCTGTAGTAGTATAAGGGTTCTCTCCATTATCGGCTTCGGATTAGAAACTGAAGATCAGATAAAATGTGAATACAACGGGTTGCTTTCAAATAATTCGCGAGTGGGATTATCATATTCCATTCCCCTACACCTACAATTCAATTAGATCCAAAATATAAAAATATTCTTTCTTTTTGTGTTTGTAGAAGATGTTTTTTGTTGGAACCCCCCCCTTTTTTTTTTTCATTTTTAAGGAATTGGTTAGTTGTCCAGTAAGAAGTAAGACTAGCCGATAGTCTTCGACGAAAGAAAGAGAACAAAGAAGAAAATAATCAATATTCGCGATGCACGCATTGTTGTATTAGAACCAAAAGGCCGTTCTTGATCGAATTATAATTATAAAAGGGCGGGGGGCTCTCTAATTTAAGATATGTAAAGAAAAAATGTATAAGTTTCGCACGATTAGATCATGCGAAACTCTTTTTCTTCTCATTAGAGATATTATGAGAATGAACCTACTACTGAATCTAATGAGGTCAAATCAAATTAAAGTAAAAAAGAAAAGGGAAAGTAATAAAGTAAAAGTGAAAAAAAGGGAGATTCTAGTATAATATAAGGTCATTCTTTGTTCGAAAATACACAATGTATTCGATACAATAATAAAAAAAAAGATCAAAATAAAAATAGAAATGATTTTCCAATTTTAAAGCGATTCAATTTCATTTTTTGAATGAAGTTACACAACAGAGTTTTTTATTATTTCTAATTTTGATTATTAATTATATAATATTAGTATAAGAATATTAGTTTTTAAGATGAATCTGTTGATTGGGAATTAGGGGATGCTCAGATATCACAGATGATGAATTGATTTCTTACCTATGTCACTCCCATTTTTTTTTATTACTGTTTAGAAGGATTGATGAATCAAAAACTTTCAATTGAAAGAATAAGTGAAATTGGTCTTTTTGCTTATTCTTGTTTGTATCTTTCAAAAATTTGAATTTAGGGAAGTGCTTTCTAAACATATGTATAAAAAGACCATATTTCATTTAGCCTCTTTATGCTTACTATAACTAGTTATTTCGGTTTTCTACTAGCGGTTTTAACTATAACCTCAGCTCTATTTATCGGGTTGAACAAGATACGACTTATTTGAAATTAATTGAACAAACGATTCATAAAAAAACGAAATCTTTCTGTGTTATTCCATATATTCTATAGTTTCTTAAGTTTCTTACCGTGTCAATTTCCAATTTTTGGTCATTGAGATTCATGGGCAATATGAATTAATAGTTAAGAATAGATATTACCTCTCCTTTTCCTCTTTCAAACAAATTGAAATGATTGAAGTTTTTCTATTTGGAATTGTCTTAGGTCTAATTCCTATTACTTTGGCTGGATTATTTGTAACCGCATATTTACAATACAGACGCGGCGATCAGTTGGACCTTTAATTAATTAATAGCTCTTTTTTTGATTGACCCCTACTTGCTTTATTAATTTTAATACATAGGGCAGGGGTCAAATTGAAATTGCTGTTCAATTATTTCATTTCAGTGTAATTTTCGACCTAAGAATAACAAGAATGGGATCACGCTCTGTAGGATTTGAACCTACGACATCGGGTTTTGGAGACCCGCGTTCTACCGAACTGAACTAAGAGCGCTTTATTATCACACTAAATATTTTGTAAGTAACCCTAATATATTATATTTTTGCATGCGTATCCTATTCTATAGTAGAATAGAGTCAAATGAAAGATTGATCATGTTATGGATGCCCAATTTAATCGATTTCAATTGGTCCCTCGTTACGATTCCTGCTCATAAGATAAGTAATAGAATAGGTAGGGATGACAGGATTTGAACCCGTGACATTTTGTACCCAAAACAAACGCGCTACCAAGCTGCGCTACATCCCTTTCAATTGGGTTACAGTGTCATTGTAGAGAATACCCGTATTGTTTTCCACATCTTTATTTACTCCATTTCTATACAAAAATTATCTTGTCATTTCTTCTTTTTGATCTCATATCATAGAACATATAATTAATTATTAATTAATTATAATAAACTACTTATATGCGTTACGTATAATGAAACCCGCTGTAAAAAAAATGAATATTTTGGGGAAACGCTGGTACAGAAAAGGGCACGTTTTTTTTAAGAAAAGGAATATTCTACTGAATCGTTGTACATTTCAATTTGAATTAGGGATTCCGCGGACAAATACAAGCGATCATTAACTCCATATATGTCTGATCATATATGTATTACAAATTCCAATAAAGAAGGAGGATTTCAAATAAAATGCGAGATCTAAAAACATATCTCTCCGTGGCGCCGGTAGTAAGTACTATATGGTTCGGGTTTTTAGCAGGTCTATTGATAGAGATCAATCGTTTATTTCCGGATGCGCTGATATTCCCCTTTTTTTCATTCTAGTTAGTAACATGGGAAGTGGTGAAGAAGATTAGGGATTTAATAAAATCTCTGTGACTAATCCCTCCCCTTCCCATCTTTTAATTTTAGAATTTTTAAAATTTGAATAAGTTCGAAAAGAGAAAGAATAAAAGTGGATTCAAATTCAGTGAAACTCGGAACTCGGGCCTCAGGCCCGAGGCTCGAATTAAAATAAAATTTTTCATTTAAATTATTTAAATGAAAATAATTAAAAAGAGAATGAGAACGGAAATGGAAATTGATGGATAGGTCAACAATATCATACAAAATACTTAAATGAAAGACGAAACGCTATATTGGGATTAGAAATGTAGTTAGAAATCATTGTATTACTTATTATTACTATCTTGATTGCAACGAAATTTTTCATAATTTTATTTCGAGTTAGCAACTTCTATTTTTTTTTTCGTTCCTTTTTTCTCTTTGGATCGCAAAATAGAATAGTTGAGTGAATCAAAAATACAAAGGGGGTTCATGGCCAAGGGGAAAGATGTTCGAGTAACAGTTATTTTGGAATGTACCAATTGTGCTGTTCGAAATGATGCTAATAAGGAATCAAAGAGGGTTGGTATTTCCAGATATATTACTCAAAAGAATCGACACAATACGCCTAGTCGATTGGAATTGAGAAAATTCTGTCCCTTTTGTTACAAATATACAATTCATGGGGAGATAAAGAAATAGATGGAACCGATTACACATATGTATTGTATGTCATCCTTCCAAGGAAGATGAAAAATGTCATATACCATATATTATATATAACATATATTTAAAGATAAACAAACCAAAAAGAAATCCCCGACAAAATTAGGATTTTCGGGATAAGGAATAAACAAATCATGGATAAATCCAAGCGACTCTATTTTAAATCCAAGCGATCTTTTCGTAGGCGTTTGCCCCCGGTTGGGTCGGGGGATCGAATTGATTATAGAAACATGAGTTTAATTAGTCGATTTATTAGTGAACAAGGAAAGATATTATCTAGACGGGTGAATAGATTAAACTTAAAACAACAACGATTAATTACTATTGCTATCAAGCAAGCTCGTATTTTATCTTTGTTACCCTTTCTTAATAATGAGAAACAATTTGAAAGAGGTGAGTCGGCTGCTAGAACTGCGGGTCTTAGAATCAAAAAGGGGGATAGGCTTACTCTTCACTTGAATCAAAATTCCAATACGAACTCAAAGGCGGATTGATGTTTTGTTCGAAAAATTCGCGAATTAAGATGTGAGTGTCGTGTCATAAGAAAAAAAGTATCGGGGAAAAAGAATAAATCTTTTTTTATTGAACGTCTTGTTTGTTCATTTTGACGACTTTATCATATTATTTGATTATATTTTATCATACTAATTTCTATTCTACCTTCCCGGAGTTAATTTTACAGCGCACTCCATTAAAATTTAAAACATTCCTATGGAGTCCTTCCAATCTACTTATTTTATAATCTCAGTGGAAATCATAGAAAGACAATTTCTATTTAATATAGCTATTTGCGCAAGTATTTTACGATTAAGAAGCAACTGCTTCTTGTACAGATTGTGTATGATAATATTATAACTATAGTATACTAAATTCCCTCGAATTGCTGCATTTATCCGAGTGATCCACAAACGGCGAAAATATCTCTTTTGCCTACCTCTATCCCGATAAGCCGAAAACAAAGCTCTTATTTTCTGTTGAGTAATAGTTCGAGTAAGTCTTGAATGAGCCCCTCGAAAGCTTGATGCAAATAAACGAATTTTTGTTCTACGTCTCCGAGCTATACATCCTCGTTTAATTCTGGTCATTGAATAAATGAAACTTTGATAAATAACTAATTGATTTCTTTTCTTTCAGTTATTCCCTTCCCCTTTACTAGTTTGTTAATAACAAAACGGATCCTTCCAATGTATAAAATAAAAACTCCAACGGCTTTTGCTACTATAACCTTCCCGCCCACGATTTTTTCTTTTTTTTTTATAGGCATTTTACCTCGAAATAAGAAATAATATTGATACTAGATATTAAAAAAAGCATATTAATATTAAATAAAAACAAAAAGTAGTAAATATAAAATAGAAATGAATAAAAAAAAAAATAGTGGGTTCCATCGTTTCTATGGTTACTTCTTAAACGGCGAGATCCCTTCTATACACCGGAGCCCCTTCTTTTCTTTCATTTAATCAATGCTATTGTTAACTTGTACAGTTCACACTTTTTGGCTCTACCCATGAATTATTCAGTAATCCGTCTTTCACAACGAGATCCACTTATACAGTAACGGTATTTAATTATGAAGATTAACTGTGTAGCTGACCCTCTTAGTCCGTTGTTGAAAGAGTAAGGGCGTAATCTTTCTTGCCTTTAAATGGGATTCCCCCCGCTTAATGGATAAACATTTGCTACCAATGGGAAATTCTTTCTCATCTTAAATTGAAAATGGAGACAATTGGATTTACACCACTAGAAACCATAAATTTTGATACACAATAGAAGGGTATGATAGATACTTTTTAGATAGTGAATGGGGTTCTTCCGTTTTATTTTATCTTATTTACTGTTACTGATCACTGATACTGGAAAAATGGGTTCTTTTCTTTTGCCCCAGTCCATGCTCTGAACGAGTCACACATACACCCTAGTACATGTTCCTCGTCGCTGAGGGCATCCCCCAAGGGCGGGGGATTTCGTAACATTTCTGATTGGCTTTCTCGTCTTTCTAATAAGTTGTTTAATAGTTGGCATGTTGACTCGTATACATAATGAGCTGGTTTAGATCGATCCTAACCGGCCGATTAGGAATTACTTCTATAGTAATAAATTAATTAATAGAATACTCTATCAAACCCAGTAAGAAGATAAAATTTCAAATGGCGTATTTGTATTTGCGCGAAATCCCTGTTATTTTTTATTCTACCCCTACATGATCAACAATTCCATGAGCTTGGGCTTCTGTTGCTGACATAAAAACGTCTCTTTCCATGTCTTCGGATACAACCCATAGAGGTGTGCCTGTTCTTTGTACATAAACCCTTGTAATGGTTTCGCGCAGCTTCATCATTTCTTCCGCTTCCAGGATAAATTCTCCTGCGGGTGCCTCATAAAAAGAACTAGCAGGTTGATGGATCATTACCCTGATTATATAACCTAATAAATGGTTCTTCTATCTCGAAGAGAAATCAAAGAGAATAAATTAAATAACGAGTAATGATATGAAAACCAAAAGATAGAATTGAACAACCAACCGTACAGGCATCTCTTGCGCATTGCATACGGCTATACAATGGAATTTACTTTATAACCTCCATTCCATTGAAGAAGTATAAAATCAAATTCAAATATTCAAATATAGGGCCTATCAGACCCCGATCGGTAAATAATCCAATAACCATCCTTCATTTTATTTTGGAGTAGTTAAAACATACTATGATGGTTCCGTTGCTTTATATATTTATTTAGTCTGTTATTAAGCAATCCCAAAGTTTCTTTTTTTTGTATTCTTTCCTAAGATAAATATTGTTATTATCCCTCTGGTGTGAAAACAAAAAAGTTTGTGACGCTGCAATAGGCTTCCGATAAATCAGATAAAATCGGAAATGCCCTTTATCTCATACTATTCGTTCGATATATAATCTAATGATTGATTTTTGAAAAAAAAAAAACAAAAATAAAAAAAAAAAAAAGGGTTTCTCATATCGAATTCAAAATGCCATGCTATTATTACTTAATAGTCATATTTCATATGGCGAAGGCATAGTCTTCTTTTTTCTCTCAAATACAAAACTCATTGGCGCCGAGCATGAGGGAATGCTAGACGTTTGGTAATTTCTCCTCCGACCAGAAGAAAAGATCCTATTGAAGCGGCCAATCCCATGCATATTGTCTGTACATCTGGTTGTACAAATTGCATAGTATCATAAATAGCTACTCCGGGTATTACCCACCCCCCGGGAGAGTTTATAAACAAATACAGATCTTTGCTATCATCCTCTAGACTGAGATATACCATAAGACCAATAATTTGATTCGAGAGATCGCTATCAACCTCTTGGCCTAAAAAAAGTAATCTTGCTCGATAAAGTCGGTTGATTAGGATATAATTGTATCCTTAGGAACCGTACGCGCACCTTTTGATGCATACGGTTTACCAAAAATCGCGCAAAAAAAAAGAATCAATGTGTAGATTGCAGCCCTCATTCTTTTTTATTTTCATAGGGGGCTCTTTCTAACTTCTAACAAAGGGCTTTTTTTCTTCCATTTTTCAAGAAGGATTTGTTTTGGCCTGTTTACTTTACCTATATATATAAATAAAATATATATATAAATAATTTACTAAACTTATCGAATGAACTTCTCATTGATGTATTGTTTCATCGAGATCGAATCCAAATAACGATGCCATTTTCTTGTTCCTGAATGGGCTTTTTCAATTTTTTTAGGTTTATGCTCTACTCCGAGTAAAGATAGGCCCGATTTTTATTTGCACATATAGGGCAAATGTCCCAATACCACGTCTTTTTGCTATGGCTTTTTTTATTTTTCAATTTCATGTATTTCATGTCTTCCACTAAATATTCAATGTATTCATTATATTACTCGATTGATTAAACAGTTTGAGATCGCTCCTGTTTATAAATAGAATATTATAAAAGTAGTAATCTTAGATATATTACCAATTGGGTTTTTTCTAAACGGAGCCTGGATACTTCATTTTTTTGGTCCAGTCGAGCCAACCATAAATTATTCTAATTGATAATATTAATCTGATACCCCTACAAAAAATAAATAGGATTAAATTGTATTTCACGCTCCAAACTTTTGATAATTCAATCAATCTTTTTTGGGCGAAAGAGGGGATATCTCGATCAGGGGAGAGAATGGGGAAATTCCATGTGACCCAATATATCTGACAAGTCGCACTATATGTCAACCCACGATGCATCTTCCTCTCCAGGACTTCGAAAAGGTACTTTTGGAACACCAATAGGCATAAAATGAAAGAAAAAAATTAAGTACTATATCTTACTTTGATGTGGAAGCGTAACAACGGGTTTATTGTCTTAATAAGATTAGCCTTTATCATAGTTTATCCATAAATTGAATAAGTTCATAACAATAACATAAAAAAAGAAAACCGAATGATTATGACTAAAGGAAAATTTTTACGAAACGAATGGGTCTTTGGAATGATATGAACAAATGGGTATGTCTTCACTCAGAGAAAATTAAAGTGGGATCAATCCCCTCTACCATTGCGTATTGGTACTTATCGGGTATAGAATAGATCTGCTTATTTTTGTTCCTACAAATGGAATTCGTCTATTATTACTATCTATTATTATTACTAAAAGAATAGAACAAATATTAATTCTTTCCTCGAGAAAATCTACCGAAAGAGTGGGTCCGGAGCATAGTTTTTTTACTTTTTACAATGCAATAAAGTTACATAGTGTCTATTATTCGTTGATTAAAGGGGTATTTCCATGGGTTTGCCTTGGTATCGTGTTCATACCGTCGTATTGAATGATCCGGGTCGTTTGATTTCTGTTCATATAATGCATACAGCTCTAGTTGCTGGTTGGGCCGGTTCGATGGCTCTATACGAACTAGCGGTTTTTGATCCCTCTGACCCCGTTCTTGATCCAATGTGGAGACAGGGTATGTTTGTTATACCCTTCATGACTCGTTTAGGAATAACCAATTCATGGGGCGGTTGGAGTATCACAGGAGGTACTATAACGAATCCGGGTATTTGGAGTTACGAAGGTGTGGCCGGGGCACATATTGTGTTTTCCGGCTTATGCTTTTTGGCAGCTATTTGGCATTGGGTGTACTGGGATCTAGAAATATTTTCTGATGAACGTACAGGAAAACCTTCTTTAGATTTACCTAAGATTTTTGGAATTCATTTATTTCTTTCAGGGTTGGCTTGTTTTGGGTTTGGCGCATTTCATGTAACGGGGTTGTATGGTCCTGGAATATGGGTGTCCGATCCTTATGGACTAACCGGAAGGGTACAATCTGTAAATCCAGCGTGGGGTGTGGAAGGTTTTGATCCTTTTGTTCCGGGAGGAATAGCCTCTCATCATATTGCAGCAGGGACATTGGGCATATTAGCCGGCCTATTCCATCTTAGTGTCCGTCCGCCCCAACGTCTATACAAAGGATTACGCATGGGAAATATTGAAACCGTCCTTTCCAGCAGTATCGCTGCTGTCTTTTTTGCCGCTTTTGTTGTTGCTGGAACTATGTGGTATGGTTCAGCAACTACCCCGATTGAATTATTTGGTCCCACTCGTTATCAATGGGATCAGGGATACTTCCAGCAAGAAATATATCGAAGAGTTAGCGCTGGGATAGCCGAAAATCAAAGTTTATCAGAGGCTTGGTCTAAAATTCCTGAAAAATTGGCTTTTTATGATTACATCGGTAATAATCCGGCAAAGGGGGGATTATTCAGAGCGGGCTCAATGGACAACGGGGATGGAATAGCTGTTGGGTGGTTAGGACACCCTATCTTTAGAGATAAGGAAGGGCGTGAACTTTTTGTACGTCGTATGCCCACTTTTTTTGAAACATTTCCGGTTGTTTTGGTAGACGGAGACGGTATTGTTAGAGCCGATGTTCCGTTTCGAAGGGCAGAGTCGAAGTATAGTGTCGAACAAGTAGGTGTAACTGTGGAGTTCTATGGTGGCGAACTGAATGGAGTCAGTTATAGTGATCCTGCTACTGTGAAAAAATATGCTCGACGCGCTCAATTGGGCGAAATTTTTGAATTAGATCGTGCTACTTTGAAATCCGATGGTGTTTTTCGTAGCAGTCCAAGGGGTTGGTTTACTTTTGGCCATGCTTCATTTGCTCTGCTCTTCTTCTTCGGACATATTTGGCATGGCGCTAGAACCTTGTTCCGAGATGTTTTTGCCGGTATTGACCCAGATTTGGATGCTCAAGTAGAATTTGGAACATTCCAAAAACTTGGGGATCCTACTACAAGACGACAAGTAGTCTGATACAAGATTGATTTCTTACTTTTATTTTTGTGATTTAATAACATAGACAGGGAGCCGGATAAATCTTGATTTGAATCGCTGCCTTTGCCCTTTCCTTGACTCTTTCTCTTTAGTTATCCGGGAGACGACCCAAAATAAACAGGCATGGAAGCTATAATTGTAAACCACAATCGAATCTATGGAAGCATTGGTTTATACATTCCTCTTAGTCTCGACTCTGGGAATAATATTTTTCGCCATCTTTTTTCGGGAACCACCTAAAGTTCCAACTAAAAAGATGAAATGATTTTTTATTATCTCGATTGAAGTAATGAGCCTCCCAATATTGGGAGGCTCATTACTTCAACTAGTCTCCGTGTTCCTCGAATGGATCTCTTAGTTGTTGAGAGGGTTGCCCAAAAGCAGTATATAAGGCGTACCCAGTAAAACTTACAAGTAAACCAGATATAGAGATGGCAACTAAGGTTGCTGTTTCCATTATTATATAATTTTAAGACCACAATGGATCTATGCTAAGATCATTTATTTACAATATAATGGTATACAAAGTCAACGGCTCTCACTGAATACAAAATAGGATTTATGGCTACACAAACCGTTGAGAATAGTTCTAGATCTGGTCCAAGACGAACCATTGTAGGGGATTTATTGAAACCACTGAATTCGGAATATGGTAAAGTAGCTCCAGGTTGGGGAACTACTCCTTTGATGGGTATTGCAATGGCTCTATTTGCGATATTCCTATCTATTATTTTGGAGATTTATAATTCTTCCATTTTACTGGATGGAATTTCAATGAATTAGATTCACAAGAACTACTAAATCGCTTTTCACTACAAAGTGAATCATTTAGGTCGTTTTTAGCCCATTCTATTTTTGGGTAGTTCGACCGTGGAATTTCTTTGTTTCTGTATTTCCGGAATATGAGTGTGTGACTTGTTATAATTGATCCTATGGATACTACAGAGAGTGGTTCTGTCATCTTGATACAGATGGTTTTACCTCGTCGGATATTCATTCTAGTATCCGGAACGCGCGGAATATAGGAAATAGATTACAAACTATTCTAACTATGATTCATATTTTATATTAAGACCTCGCGGGCCGGACTCCAAAAAAAAGAGTTAACCCCCAAATAGTTAAAAAAGGGGGTTAGAAGTGATAAATCGACAGATTTTTATTCTTTTTCCCGTTTATGCTTATTTTAATTAAGGGACAAACCTTTCTTTAAATTTTTATTCAGTATATCTATTCATTGAATAAGTGATGATCCAACGATTCTTACTCAGGGAATTTTTGGACTTAGTTTGAAGGTTTTCTTGAATCATCGTGGTTGTAGTATGAATCTGAGGTTTTAATCGATTCATAGGGTCTTAACAAGAGAATTCCTATCAATAATAAAGAAAACAGAAGTAAAACCGCGTTACACACAAATAAGAATAACAAATAAAAGAAAAAAAAAATAGGTAAATAGAGGATTCAAGAGGCCTGTAACAATCAACATAAAGACGAATGAGCCAACTTGATATTTTTTAGCATTATAATCACAAAGAAGAGCTTTCAGATTTTTATTCTTTCGTATCTTTAGAGAAAAAGAAAGAGTGAATCATAGGAGGAAAGATAAATAAGTTTCAAACTTTTTATTACACATATCCATTCTAGCCAGTATTTGGGTGGTTTTTGTTTGAGCCGTACGAAATGAAATTCTCATATACGGTTCTCAGAGGGGGAGTTCCCTGGATTTACCTATCTCAATAAAGTATATGATTGGTTCGAAGAACGTCTTGAGATTCAGGCGATTGCAGATGATATAACTAGTAAATATGTCCCTCCCCATGTGAACATATTTTATTGTTTAGGCGGAATTACACTTACTTGTTTTTTAGTACAAGTAGCTACGGGATTTGCTATGACTTTTTACTATCGCCCAACGGTTACTGAGGCTTTTGCTTCCGTTCAATATATAATGACTGAAGCTAACTTTGGTTGGTTAATCCGATCAGTTCATCGATGGTCCGCAAGTATGATGGTGCTAATGATGATCCTGCACGTATTTCGTGTGTATCTCACCGGTGGCTTTAAAAAACCTCGTGAATTGACTTGGGTTACAGGTGTAGTTTTAGCTGTATTGACCGCATCTTTTGGCGTGACTGGTTATTCCTTACCCCGGGACCAAATTGGTTATTGGGCAGTCAAAATTGTAACAGGCGTACCGGAAGCTATTCCTGTAATAGGATCGCCTTTGGTAGAGTTATTGCGCGGAAGTGCTAGTGTAGGCCAATCCACCCTGACTCGTTTTTATAGTTTACACACTTTTGTATTACCTCTACTTACTGCCGTATTTATGTTAATGCACTTCCCAATGATACGTAAGCAAGGCATCTCTGGTCCTTTATAGAGAAGAAATAGTATTATAGATCATAGATATTTGTAATCAGTCATTTATCACTTCACTCAGGGTAGGAACAATAGGATTTCATTGCTATAAATATGGATTATTGAAAAGAATAAAACATGTATTTGGATCTTTTCCTTCAACCCCGCAAAATTGTATTATTTATTTGACACTAATGGTTGAAGTGAATTTTCTGAAGATAAAATGGATTATGGGAGTGTGTGGCTTGAACTATTGATTAGTCCGTGCAGATATATGCCTATCTGCCACATTTGTTTGAATTCACAACGAAATGTGTCTTTGTTCCAACTACTACGTAAGCCCCATATGGAGGATAGGCTGGTTCACTACTTGAAGAGAATCTTTTCTATGATCAGCCTTGACA